AATCTTTCGATTTAGAACTTCTATAACTCGTTGAAACATTTTTTGAAGTCCGGCTGCGAGGTCTAAATAGGAAATATGAATCATAGTTCTAATACTTTAGAATATATTTTATCTATTATCTATTCCGTGTTCCAGATACTAGAATAAATATTTGACGGGGTAAAACCATCTCTATTAAAGATGACAGTCCCTTTCTCTGTACTATCAATAGGATCAATTTTAACAAGTCACACACTCATATTCCGGAAATACAGAAACAAAGAAATTCCGCGGTCAGACTACCAAACCAAAATCGAATGAGATAAAAAATATAAGACCTAATCCTTTTGTATTGAAAAGTTAGTTAGTTGGTTCTTGTGAATCTAATTCATCGAAATTCCATCCAGTAAAATGGAAGAATTATAAATCTCCAAAATAATAGATAAAAATATTGCAAATAGAGCCATTGCAACACCCATCAAGGGAGTCGTTCCCCACCCAGGAGCTACTTTACCATATTCTGAATTCAATGGTTTCAATAACTCCCCTACAATAGTTCGTCTTGGACCAGATCTAGAACTACCCTCAACGGTTTGTGTAATCATAAATCCTATTTTTTATTTATTGGTATCTGTTGACTTTGTATACCATTCTGCTGTAAATAAATGATCTTATCCTAGATCCATTGTGGTCTTGAAATTATAGAATAATGGAAACAGCAACCTTAGTTGCCATCTCTCTATCTGGTTTACTTGTAAGTTTTACCGGGTACGCCTTATATACTGCTTTTGGGCAACCCTCTCAACAACTAAGAGATCCATTCGAAGAACATGGGGACTAGTTGAAGTAATGAGCCTCCCAATATTGGGAGGCTCATTACTTCAATTGATAGAATGAAAAAATCATTTCATCTTTTTAGTTGGAACTTTAGGTGGTTCTCTAAAAAAGATAGCGAAAAAAATGATTCCTAAAGTCGAGACTAAGAGGAATGTATAAACCAATGCTTCCATAGATTTGATCGTGGTTTACAATTATAGCTTTCCTACCTGTTTATTTTGGATCGGTCTCCCGGATAAAGAAAAAGAAAAAACAATAGTAAAAGAGAAAGACAGCGATTCAAATCAAGATTTATCCGGTTCCTCCTATGTAAAATTCAAATCACAACAAAGAAAAGAAAGTCGAAAAGGAACAGAACAATGTCAGACTACCTGTCTTTTTGTAGTTGGATCTCCAAGTTTTTGGAATGCTCCAAATTCCACTTGAGCATCCAAATCTGGGTCAATACCAGCAAAAACATCTCTGAACAAGGTTCTAGCACCATGCCAAATGTGTCCGAAAAAGAAAAGAAGAGCAAACGAAGCATGTCCAAAAGTAAACCAACCCCTTGGACTGCTACGAAAAACACCATCCGATTTCAAAGTAGCACGATCTAATTCAAAAATTTCACCCAATTGAGCACGTCTAGCATATTTTTTCACAGTAGCAGGATCACTATAACTGACGCCATCGAGTTCGCCGCCATAGAACTCAACAGTTACACCTACTTGTTCGACACTATACTTTGATTCCGCCCTTCTAAAAGGAACATCGGCTCTAACAATTCCGTCTCCGTCTACCAAAACAACCGGAAATGTTTCAAAAAAGGTAGGCATACGACGTACAAAAAGTTCACGCCCCGCTTTATCTCTAAAGATAGGGTGTCCTAACCACCCAACAGCTATTCCATCCCCGTTGTCCATTGAGCCCGCTCTAAACAATCCCCCTTTTGCCGGATTATTTCCGATGTAATCATAAAAAGCTAATTTTTCAGGAATTTTAGACCAAGCTTCGGATAAACTTTGATTTTCGGCTAGTCCAGCACCAACTCTTCGATATATTTCTTGCTGGAAGTATCCCTGATCCCATTGATAACGAGTGGGACCAAATAATTCAATCGGGGTTGTTGCTGAACCATACCACATAGTTCCAGCAACAACAAAAGCTGCAAAAAAGACAGCAGCGATACTACTGGAAAGTACGGTTTCCATATTTCCCATACGTAATCCTTTGTACAGACGTTGGGGTGGACGGACACTAAGATGGAAAAGGCCCGCTAATATGCCTAATGTCCCTGCTGCAATATGATGAGAGGCTATTCCCCCGGGAACAAAAGGATCAAAACCTTCCACACCCCACGCGGGATTTACGGATTGTACCCTTCCGGTTAGTCCATAAGGATCGGACACCCATATTCCAGGACCATACAATCCTGTTACATGAAATGCGCCAAAACCAAAGCAAGCCACCCCTGAAAGAAATAAATGAATTCCAAAGATTTTGGGCAAATCCAAAGATGGTTTTCCTGTACGTTCATCACAAAAAATTTCTAGATCCCAATAAACCCAATGCCATATAGCCGCCAAGAAGCACAAGCCAGAAAACACAATATGTGCCCCAGCCACACCTTCGTAACTCCAAATACCCGGATTTGTTATAGTCCCTCCTGTGATACTCCAACCGCCCCATGAATTGGTTATTCCTAAACGAGTCATGAAGGGTATAACGAACATACCCTGTCTCCACATTGGGTCAAGAACAGGGTCAGAAGGATCAAAAACCGCTAATTCATATAGAGCCATCGAACCGGCCCAACCAGCAACCAGAGCTGTATGCATTATATGAACAGAAAGCAAACGACCAGGATCATTCAATACAACGGTATGAACACGATACCAAGGCAAACCCATGAAAATACCCCTTATATCAACAAAAAATAGACACTATGTAACTTTATTGCACTGGAAAAATATGCTATGGACCCTCTTTTTGTCAGTGGATTATCTCGGGTAAAGGATTAATATTTGGTCTAGTTTTTTAGTAATATTAGTAATAATGTAACAATTCTATTCGTAGGAACAAAAAGAAGCCGATCTATTCTATACCCGATAAGTAACAATACGCAATGATAAAAGGGGGTTGACCCTATTTTATTTTATATTTATATGCGTATTTATATGAGTGAATGCAGACATATTTGTTCATCACTCCAAGGACCTATTCATATTCATAAGAATTTTCCTTTATTCATTTGGTCTTATTTTTTTTTTTTATTTATTTATTTATGAACTTATTCAATCTATAAATCTAGAAATCAAATATGATAAAATACAATAGGATAAGGACCAATCATTATTAAGACAATAAAAGAAACCCATTGGTACGCTTCCGCATAAGAGCGCGATATACCACGTCTTTGTGTCGTCATTTTATGCCCATTGGTGTTCCAAAAGTACCCTTCCGGAGTCCGGGAGAGGAGGATGCCTCGTGGGTTGACGTATAGTGTGGCTTGTCCGATATATTGGGTCATGTGGTATTTCCCCGTTATCTCCCCCGATCGAGATATCCCCTCCTTCCCTCCAAAAAGATTGATTGAATCATCAAAAATTGGAAGTGTGAAATTAAATTAGATCTTTTTTGGGGAGGGATATCCAGATCCGGATTAATATTATCAATTTAGAAGAATCTATGGTTGGCTTGGTTGGACCAATAAACCAATAAAATGAAGAATCCAGGCTCCGTTTATAAAAAAATCCAATTGGTAATATATCTACGATTATTCTTTATCAGATATTTGGCAGAAACCATGAAATAAATTGAAGAAAAAAAAAGAAGTCGTAGCAAGTGGTATTGGAATATTTGTCCTATATGTGCAAATCCAAATCGGGCAGATCTTTTCTTTATTACTCGGAGTAGAACAGAAACCTAAAAGAATTGAAGAAACCCATTCCAAAACAAGAAAATGACATTGCGATTTGGATTCGATCTCAATGAAAACAATACATCAATGAGAACTTAGTTCAATAAGTTTAGTTTATTATAACATGTTTATTATAACCTAAGTAAACGGGTCAAAAATCGTCTTTCTTGAAAAATTTAAGAAAAAGCCCGCTATGAAAAAAAAGGGTTAACTCTACACATTGATTCTTTTTGGTGATTTTTGGTGAACCGTATGCATCAAAAGGTGCAGGTACGGCTCCTAAGAGATCCAATTTTATCCTAACCAATCGACTTTATCGAGAAAGACTACTTTTTTTAGGCCAACACGTTGATAGTGAGATATCGAATCAGCTTATTGGACTTATGGTATATCTCAGTATAGAGGATGATAACAAAGATCTTTATTTGTTTATAAACTCTCCGGGCGGGTGGGTAATACCCGGAATAGGGATTTATGATACTATGCAATTTGTGCAACCAGATGTACAGACAGTATGCATGGGATTAGCCGCTTCAATGGGATCTTTTATTCTGGCAGGAGGAGAAATTACCAAACGTCTAGCATTCCCTCACGCTTGGCGCCAATGATTCTTTTATTTGAGGAAAAAAAGAAGACTATGCCTTCGCCATATGAATATTAAGTAATAATAGCACAGCACTTCGAGTTCGATATGATAATTTTTTTTGCTTTTTCCAAAATTTTTCAATTATGTACCGAAAGGGTAGTATGAAAAGGGGATATTTCCTATTTTATCGCATCTATCGGGAAGAGCCTATTCCAGCGTCACAAACTTTTTTGTTTTCACACCGGAAAAGAAAGCTTTTAACAATATTTATGAAGACTATGAAAAAAAAAAAAAGAAACTTTGGGATTGCTGAATAAGAGACGCAATAATAAAGAAACGGAACCATCATAGTATTTTTTTAACTACTACACAAAACAAAAAAGGAAGGGTGGTTATTGGGTCATTTACCGATCCGGGTCTGATAGACCTCCTACATTTTCTATTTCTTCAATAGAAGGTAAAAAAGAAATTCCGTTGTAGAGCCGTATGCAATACGCAAAAGATGCCTGTACGGTACGTTTGTTCAATTCCGTCTTATCTTTTTTTTATTCTTTATCTCTCTCGCTTTATCGTGCGAAATAGGAACCGTTTTTTATGTTATATCATCAGGGTAATGATCCATCAACCCGCTAGTTCTTTTTATGAGGCACAAACGGGAGAATTTATCCTGGAAGCGGAAGAACTACTGAAACTGCGTGAAACTATCACAAGGGTTTATGTACAAAGAACGGGAAAACCTTTATGGGTTGTATCCGAAGACATGGAAAGGGATGTTTTTATGTCAGCAGCAGAAGCCCAAACTCATGGAATTGTTGATCTTGTAGCAGTTGAATAAAAAATTAGCGAGTATTCCGCGCCAAGGTTTGAAATTGGATCGTCTTACCGAGTTTAATATTCTATTTTAATATTTAATAGAATATTTTTTAATAGAATATTTTCAATTAATATAATTAATCTAGTAATATTAATAGAGAGAATAATAGAGAGAATATAAGTAATTCATAATCATCGGATTAGGATTGATCTAAACCAGCTCATTATGTATATGACTCAACATGCCAACTATAAAACAACTTATTAGAAACACAAGACAGCCAATCAGAAATGTTACGAAATCCCCCGCTCTTCAGGGGTGCCCTCAGCGCCGAGGAACATGTACTAGGGTGTATGTGCGACTCGTTCAGATCATGGACTAAGACAAAAAAAAAAAAATAAAGGAAAAAAATTCCAATATCAGTGATCAGTACCAATGAAATAGGATAGAATGCAAGAAACTATCTTCAAAAAAATCGATTACTAATATCTATCTTTCTATTGTGTATCAAATTTATGGTTTCCGTTAGTGTAAATCCAATCACCTCAATTTGCAATTTCAAATGCGAAAGACTTTCCCATTGGTAGCAAAAAGTTATCTATTAAGCAGGGGATATCCCATTTTAAAACTTGCAAGAACGGACTAACAGGGTCAGCTACTCAGCTAATCTTCATACTTAAATACCGTTACTGTGTAGGTAGATTTCGTTGTGAAAGACCTATTACTAGATATTTCATAGGTAGAGCCAAAGAGTGTGAACTGTACAAGTTCACAATAGCATTGATTAAATGAAGGAAGGGGCTCCGGTGTATAGAGGGGACCTCGCCATTTAAAAAGTAACCATAGAAACGATGGAACCCACTTTTTCTTTATCCATTTCTATTTCATTTACTATGTTTTTTTTTGATACCTAGTCTCGATACAATTTTTTATTTCGAGGTGAAATGCTTAGAAATTTCAATAAAAAAATTGTGGTTGGGAAGGTTATAGTAGCAAAAGCCATTGGAATTTTGATTTTATACACTGGAATAATCCGTTTTTGTTATTAATGGACTAGGAAAAAAGGGGAAAGAATAACTAAAAGAAACGAAATCAAAATAGTTATTCATCAAAGTTTCATTTATTCAATGACTAGAATTAAAAGAGGATATATAGCTCGGAAACATCGGACAAAAACTCGTTTATTTACATCAAGCTTTCGGTCAAGACTTACTATTCCTCAACAGAAAATAAAAGCTTTGGTTTCGGCCCATCGGGATAGAGATAGGAAAAAAAGAGATTTTCGTCGTTTGTGGATCAGTCGAATAAATGCAGTAATTCGAGAGAATAAAAATGAAAAAGACTATAGCTATAGTATATTCATGTATAATCTGTACAAGAGGCAGTTGCTTCTTAATCGTAAAATACTTGCACAAATAGCTATATTAAATAGGAATTGTCTTTATATGATTTCCAACGAGATCATAAAATCAAAATTCCCCGGAGACTGAACTCCGGGAAAGTAGAGTAGGTATTTGTATGAAAAAATAGAATCATATGATAAAGTCGTCAAAATGAGCAACCACGTTCAATAAAAAAAGATTTATTCTTCTTCAACGATTCTCTTTTTCTGACAACACGACAATCCAATTTGGATTATCGTAGTTTTCGAACAAAACATCAATCCACATTTCATTTGAGTTTCGATTGGAATTTGAATTTAATTGAAGAGTAAACCCTTTTTTTTGTTTTAAGCCCAGTAGCTTGAGTAGTTGACTCACTTTTTTGAAGTTCTTTTTCATTATTACGAAAAGGTAACGAAGATAAAATACGAGCTTGTTTTATAGCAATCGTAATTAATCGTTGTTGTTTTAAGGTCAATCTATTCACCCGTCTAGATAATATTTTTCCTTGTTCACTAATAAATCGACTAATTAAACTCATGTTTTTATAATCAATTCGATCCCCCGATTGGATCGGGGGCAAACGCCTACGAAAAGATCGCTTCGATTTAGGAAAGAGTCGTTTAGATTTATCCATGGTTTGTTTCTTCCTTATCCCGAAAATACCATTTCTTACAAAATCGGATTTATTTGTTTTGTTTCTATTTTTGTTTCTATTTATTTAATATTTATATTTGAATATTTAAATAGGTTTATATTTATATATGTTATATATCTAGATAATTTATATAGATATACAATTTATATAAACATGAAATAATATCTCATTTTTCATTTGGAGGGATGACACACAGGCAATCCATTTTATCTATTTCTTTATCTCCCCGTGAATCGTATGTTTGCAACAACAGGGACAAAATTTTCTCAATTCCAATCGACTAGGCTTATTGTGTCGATTCTTTTGAGTAATATATCTTGAAATACCCGTTGATCCCTTATTAACATTAACACTGTTTCGAACACAATCGGTACATTCCAAAATAACCGTTACTCGTATATCTTTACCTTTGGCCATGAACCTCCTTTGGGTTTTTGATTCACTTAAAACTCTTCTATTTTCCGATTCGAAGCGAAGAAGAAGAAAGGAAGGAAAAAATAGAAGTTGCTAATCTGAAATCCAATTATGACAGATTTCGGTGCCATCAATAGAAGTATAGTAATAATTAAGTAATACAATGATTTCTAACTATCTTTAGAATCACAGTACAATTTCAGTTTTTTATTTAAGTATCTTGTATGAGATTGTTGTCCCGCGCTAGCGATTCTATTTTCAGCCTCATTATTAATGAAATTCAATTGAAACCCGGGACCAGATTGCAAGTTTCATTGAGGTTGAATCCCCTTTTTCTTTTTTCTCTTTTCTTTCGAATTCGAAAAAAAAACAACGAAAAACGGAAGGGGATTAATTTCTTCACCCCTTCCCGTCTCAATAACTAGAATGAAAAAAAGGGGAATATCAACGCATCTGGGAATAAACGATTGATCTCTATCAATAGACCGGCCAAGGCTCCGAACCATAGAGTACTTATCACTGGTGCCACGGAGAGATATGTTTTTAGATCTCGCATTTCAAATCCTCCTTTCTTTATTCTTATTCTTTATCTTTATTGTAATTTGTAATACATAATGGTAATCCATATATGATCAGATGTATATTTAGTTAATAACCGCTTGTATTTGTACGCAGAATCCCTAATTCAAATAGAAATGTACAAAAATTCCTTAGATATTCTTTTTTTTTAACAAAAAAGAGGTCCATTTCTGCCCGAGCATTCCCTAAAAAAATGAATATTTTGGGGTGGGTTTATTTCATCTTTTATTGTTTTTTATTTCATATGTATATAATTTTTTTTATTACTATTATATGTTATACAATATGAAACTAGAAAGAAAAAAATGGCATTTAGATATATCAACATACAGATGTGGAAAACAAGACAAAGATTCTTTAGAATGACACTGGAAAACAATTGAAAGGGATGTAGCGCAGCTTGGTAGCGCATTTGTTTTGGGTACAAAATGTCACGGGTTCAAATCCTGTCATCCCTATCCCTAACTATTCCTTATGGGCAGTAACAGGGGATCAATTGAGATCAATTAAATTTGGACAACATACATCCATATAGATATATATTCATAATCTATATATATATTATATATATTGAGAAATATAGATAGATAGATATCTATCTATTAGGATAATATACGCATGCCAGATGTATTGGTGGGGTCACAAAAATGATTTATGAAAAAAAGCGCTCTTAGTTCAGTTCGGTAGAACGCGGGTCTCCAAAACCCGATGTCGTAGGTTCAAATCCTACAGAGCGTGATTCCATTCTTTTGTTAGATCCAAGCAGTTAAAAGTCTAAATTTGGACCTCCTGTGGATTCGAATTCGAATTTAAACAAATAAATAGGAGGTCAATAACCAAAAGAGATATTATATTAATTAATCAAAGTTCCAACTGATCACCACGTCGGTATTGTAAATATGCAGTTACGAATAATCCAGCCAAAGTAATAGGAATTAGACCTAACACGATTCCAAATAGAAAAACTTCAATCATTTTAATTTCTTTGAAAGAGTAAAAAAGGGGGGGTAATATCGATCCTGAAATATTAATAGTATTGCCCAAAAATCTCACAAGAATTGGAAATTGACATGATATAGAATATATGGAATACCCCAGTATGAATTGTTCATTCAAAAAATTTCCAATTCATTTTCGAATTTCAAATCAAATAAGTCTTGCTCAGCCCAATAAATAGAGCCGAGGTTATAGTTAAAGCCACTAGTAGAAAACCGAAATAACTAATGATAGTAGGCATGAAAAGAGGCAAGATGAAATATCTTCGTTTTTATACATATGTTTATAAAGCACTTCCCTAAGTTTCCATTTTTGAAAGAAAGATAGAAAGAAAAGCAAAGGTACCACTTGAAAAATCCATTTTTGATTCATCAATCAATCATAATCATTATAGACGAACAAAAATATAGTGACATAGATAAGAAATCAATTCATCATCTGTGACATCTACCCATCTCGTGATTCAAAATCAACCGATTCATTGATCAACTCTTGAGTTCAGTAAACTAATCGAATTCCAAATTCATAAGAACTGTGTAACTTCATTCAATTCAAAAAATAGAAACTTTTTTTGAATTGAATGAAGTTACACAGTTCTTTTTTTTTTTAATAGAAAGCTCTATCCTTGGAATTAAGCCAACAAACAACCCTTTGGATATAATAATACAAGAACAACAATGCACATGTCACGAATATTGATTAAAATTAGATTAGTTGTTTTCTGTCATCAAATACTATCTATTACTGCTATTACAGTTACTTCTTACTGGATGGCTAACCAATTCTTTAAAATGAAAAAGAGGGGGTTTCAACAAAAACATGTTCTATTCTAAAACCACAAAAAGTATATTTCTAG